CATTAATTGCGACTTCCTCAGTGTTAGTAATTAGTGTACCCCTTGTATTTGCTTCTCCTGATGGTTGGTCAAATAATAAAAACGTTGTATTTTCCGGTACATCATTATGGATTGGACTAGTCTTTCTGGTAGCTATTCTGAATTCTCTCATTTCTTAAATTTGTTTAGTATTTAGTAGCCCGATACAAAATAAATAAAAAGGCCATTTCTTCGAAAAAATTGGAATTGTGAGACGCATTAAAATGCAATTTGCGTTCCGAATTGCTACCTCTTCTCTTTCATTATTATGAAATTCCATTGCCATTAGAATATTGATTGACAGACAATTAAAAAAAAGAAAACTCTAATATAATAGAAAATGAAACGGTCGACCCAGACATAGACGGTCGACCCAGGCGGATATACCCTATAAAATATATCCCGTAGCGAGCGTAGTTCAATGGTAAAACATCTCCTTGCCAAGGAGAAGATACGGGTTCGATTCCCGCCGCTCGCCAGCTTAATTTAGTAAGGTACTATGATAAAAAATTTAGTCTAGTTGACTACTTAACTACTTATATTAAATTAAGTAGGTGTTAGTCTAGTACCGTATCCCTTACTATCTTACCCTTCTTTTGCACCCCACTCAAAAAAAGGGGCTCCGGAGGCGGGAATCGAACTCGCCAACAGGGCTCCCTAAATTGGGGATTCACCGAGACAAACAACTGGCAAACTCCTTTTAAAGGGAAGGGAGGTAGACTGTGCCTTTCTTTCATTTCTTTTTTCTTTTCTGCAGGGTAGGAAGGAGCCTTGAGAGTTCTTCTTGTAGGGGCAAGTGACTTCGCAAACTGCTCCATTTGGCCCTTTAGGGCCGGGAACTAATGAATAAAAAAGGGTTGGATACCGCCCAGCCCTCTACTCTATACAAATAGAATAGTCCTTTTATACAGACTGCTAAGTGCGGAGACGGGAATCGAACCCGTGACCTCAAGGTTATGAGCCTCGTGAGCTACCAAACTGCTCTACTCCGCTCTGGAGGGACGGAAACTGGTGGACGAAAAAGGTTGAATACAGGACTCTACCATGTCTAGACAAATAGAATAGTCCTTTTATACAGAATGGAGCGGGTAGCGGGAATCGAACCCGCATCGTTAGCTTGGAAGGCTAGGGGTTATAGTCGACGTTGGTTGATTAGTTTTAACGTCTCTAATTCAAAACCGAACATGAAATTTTGATTTCATTCGGCTCCTTTATGGATATTCTCACCACTTAACATCTATGTCAGCTTTTCTATCTGAATGGAACCAAAGCTCTCCGCTTTCTAGATGATCCCTATAGAGTAGGAGATAGAAATTCTACTAAATCTATCTAATCTACTTACTTCGTTCCCTAATTTCATTCAAGAGATCCTGAGGAAAAGAATTAGGTTTCCACCGAGCTGAAACAATATGCTGATGGTTCTAGTAAACCAAAACTACCGTTTTTTAGCTATTTGGCTTCCATTTCCTTTTTTAACAAAAGAAGATTTAGTTACGATTGGAAATAAACTTTTTTGTATCTTCATCCATAGATCCTTTACTCATATTTTAAAAATTGGAATACTTAATCCAATGCAAAATTATGCTTCGCGACTCTGTACTCATAATCCCATTTGTATTTTGGATGCAATTTCAATTAGTTTTTGGGTACAAATCGCGAGAATGTATATTCTTCCTCAATATGCTATTGAGAGGAAAAGGATTAAATCCTTTATAAGAACTAAAGTTTTCATCGGAATATAAAAAACTTAAGGACGCCTTAAGTATATCATTTCAAATTCAGTTATTAATAGAACGAATCACACTTTTACCACTAAACTATACCCGCTACATGTAGATTATGATACCAACGCTACCCTTTGTCAAGGGTAGCCATTCGAGAAGGAGGCTAATTCCCCCTTATTGAATCAAATGGAGAAGGTTCATGACAGTGAGCTGTTGGTACTTCGATCGCGGGCCTTTACTTTAGCTTTAGGGTTTAGATAGCCCCTCTGGGATGTAAAATATATCTCTTCTCACCATCCCCATAGTGTATGAGACAAATGTATGCATTTCGATTAGGTTCGTATTCTACGGTTACGACTACAATGATCATTATTTGTTTTGCGAGGACGTAAGTGTGCCAGACTGCTCTAAGGAATAGTTTGATTATTCCTACAATATACACTAGGAGATATAGGGAGCAGCACTGCCCCCATAAATCCCTTTCTTCCTTTTCTTTTTTGTTCAATTCTGAACAAAGAAATTGGGGAAGATGTTTTCTTTCTTCCCCCACTTATCATGAAGTCCGAGCCCTAGAGAAAGAGTGAGATGCATTTTAAAAATTCATCATAGACTTTCCCTATGGCTTGAGAGAAGCAAGAAACAAAGAGTCGTAACTTAAACGGAGAAGCGGACAGGACCCGACGGATTTACCTGATGTAAAGAAGATCCTAAATGTCTCTGGTTAGTCGATCCTCTCCATTTACCAATTTCTTCTCCTCTTTTCCACTCAATTCTAGTTTATTAGATTCTTGTTTAAAAGAATCAAAGAAGATGAATAGAACTAAGAACACATAAAAAAGAGCATAGAGGACCAAGACCATTACCAAATGTTCCTCCCAAGAATCATATTGGGTATCTGTTCCCTTCCTTTTCCCGCTAGGATCGGGAATCTTATATTTTCCATATCCATATACCATCGAACCTTTAGGGTTCCAGAATCCTCCTTTTTTCCTAATCTTCGGAAACAGAAAACCCATAGCCAGGAGGAGTTAGGTATGTAGGGTATGGTTTATTATTTTTTGTTGGGCAGGCAGTAGAATAATTTTTATACTCTGCAGTATAAATTCGACTGCCCACTTTTTACAAGCAAATTGTTGCTAAAACTCCAACATAGTTTGTTCAAAATGCACCAACCATAATCCCTTGAGAATATTCAAGTACCCCCCTTCCTTGGAAGGGGTACCTGTTAAAAATCGCTTCAACAAATCCGTCCAAAACTTTTTAAGAAAAATGGAAAAGTTTTGAACTCGAAGGTTTTTCTAAGAGATGCCTGTTAAAAATAGTTTCAATTTCTCACCAAAACAGACAAGAAGTATATCACTGAAAATTAATACCCAACCATATGGGTATATGAAGAGCGCGAATTCCTTTATACCCTACCCAATTAGAATTAGAAGAAATAAAACATAAATGGAGAAAGTTCTCATCATAAGATCAGCCAATAGAAGAAAAAAGTCCCTAATTCTGCAGAACGTTCTGAGCACGTGAAAAGTCAATAGCCTAAAGATAAAAAAAAAACAAAGTCTACCGTTTTTTTAACAGCAGCTCTTATTGCCCCTTTGGCCTTTTTTTTTTTCCCATTGTTGTATCCGATTCAACAATTGATACATATTTGTTCTCCTCTTCTAAAAAATAGAACTTCTGGGCTTTGGTTTGGTGAGTCGTCCGAGATCATGTTTACATACCTATGAACTTACCCTCTTCAAGTATATCGGATACTAATAATAATTTTTTATTGTGTCAACTCTCTCTTCACGTATTTTATTATATGTATTTTTTTATATAAAAAAAGAAAAAAACCTCTACTTTGTGCAAGTGATAAGAGAGAATATGAAAGATTTTCTTATTTTTCTTGATTTTCTCAAGATTTTGAACTCTCAAGATTTTGAACCTCGCCATGAATAAACTTCTATATCTCGATATATACATATATAATCTCTACATATATCTCTATATATACATATATTATGTACATTATGCAGTAGACTCATAATGAGAAATCAAAGTGGCTAATTTTTGAATTGAATAAAAAGCCCTTTTAACTCAGTGGTAGAGTAATGCCATGGTAAGGCATAAGTCATCGGTTCAAATCCGATAAAGGGCTTTTTATTTGGTGGTAGAGTAATGCCATGGTAAGACGTAAGTCATCGGTTCGAATCCGATAAAGTACTTTTCTACTAAATTTATTATTTATTCACTTTTTTTTCTTTGTTTTTGAAAATTTCTCTATTTTTTCTTGAATTTTATGACTTAGTGTGGGATGCATGCATTTTTGGTCTGAACGCTAAACGAAGCACGGGGTGGAAATTACAAAAAAGAAATCAAATTGGACTCTTTTTCCTGTTAGATCAATCAAATCACTACCTGTACTGAACTAATCTAGAATCCCTTTTATTAATCTATTCTTATTCTATACCCTTTAAATGAATTTCCCTAAAAAGTAGGGAATGATCCGTGAATTAACCTAACCATCAACTAAAAAAAATCCTATGAAAGCATAACAGAAAAGTAGGAAAGACTCTTTGCTTTGGATCTAGTTATACTCTTCGAGTATATTGACAATTCCAAAAAACTGCTCATACTATCATTATAGTATAATGACGAGCGGTTGTATATGGCCCTATCGTCTAGTGAAGTGATGCCCCTATCGTCTAGTGGTTCAGGACATCTCTCTTTCAAGGAGGCAGCGGGGATTCGACTTCCCCTGGGGGTAGGGAGTATTATGAAAGGAGGTTAATCATAGATTCTAAAAAACCCTAGAATAAATTCTTCCTGGGTCGATGCCCGAGCGGTTAATGGGGACGGACTGTAAATTCGTTGACGATATGTCTACGCTGGTTCAAATCCAGCTCGGCCCAAAAATCTAGGGCTTCGTGAATATGAACTAAATCCATTTGTTTTTCTTCCATAAAATAAAATGTCTGATCCATAGAAATAAAGGATAAAGCGAAAGGGGGAAATTTCTTTCTAATCCATATCTCTCTCATTCCTTTTTTACAAACAAAAGAGTTTTTCTTATTGAAATGAAAGGTGGATTATCATCCATTTTTAGCGATAAAAAATCGCGACATACTAGTTATGTCACTCTCACTATACCCACATATGATATGTGGGTATGTAGTATATGATTCGTCTATTTTTAGAGTACGACAGGCGAATCGAATCTTCTTATGGTTCTATTTAAGAATAGGTATGCCATACACCCCGCGGGGATTGTAGTTCAATTGGTCAGAGCACCGCCCTGTCAAGGCGGAAGCTGCGGGTTCGAGCCCCGTCAGTCCCGAACTAGGGTTCAATGAATGGAGAAATTCATCTTTCCTTTTTCCATGAAAAAGGGGGGGCAGGAGAGAAGATCAAATACCTATGGGGCACCCTTATTTCACTTTTTTTATTTCGCATTTCTCATTAAAGAGGGAGGGGAGGCCTATAGGAATTTTTTTTTTCACTACTCCCGGTTGATAAGGAAAGACATACATATCATACTTGGATTAGTATAATTTAGGATATTACTCTATCCTTATGATGATACCATCCTCATCTTAACTTCCTATTCGACTCTTATGGAATAGAGTACCGGTATTTTACCGAAATCCATACATAAATCGTATTCGTTTTTTCTTAGACATAGACAGTGAATTTAATTGAATATAATTAGTACTTTACTTTTTGGATTAAACCAGGCCCCCTCCATTTTGTAGTTCCAACTTTGTTTGTGTATGTTCAATGACTAATTGGAAAGAATCTATCTCATTTTCATTCCATTTGCGGACTCCTTATTTTATGGATCTGTTCTCATCTTTAGACCCCAAAAGTGGATATTGATAGTAACTTAATAAAATAAAAGAAAAACCAAGCAAAGCAAACGCCCTTTTTCCTAAATTAATTAAAATATTCTATTTTTTTTTATTTAAGCCCTCTTTTCTCCATCTCACTTCTACTTCTACTGCTTATTTGGATGTCTATGTGACCCATAGAAAGTCGGTCATATAATACATACATACATAATTGTATGTATAACTATAAGAAAAAGGAAGGGAAATTGGATAAGATAAGAAAGATCGTGGGTTATAGATATAGAAAAGAAAAAGTGGATCTTCCTATGTTATACTATTCCACTCTCAACCATGAATTGATTTGATAGATCCGATATTCATAATATTGAATTGATTCAGTATTATCAGAATGCAAGTCCTCCCCTTGAATTTACAGGATACCCCTTTTTCCTCTCCATGGGATTACATCCCGAGTTATTGTGAAAAAAATAAAGAGGTTATGGAAGTCAATATTCTCGCATTTATTGCTACTGCACTGTTTATTCTAGTTCCTACTGCCTTTTTACTTATTATTTATGTAAAAACAGTCAGCCAAAATGATTAATTGGAATTCCAATTAATCATTGAAGAAATGAAAAAGGGATTAAATAAAATAAAAATCCAAGTCTTAAATGAAAGGATCTGGTTGGAATCATAAAGTGTGGTAGAAAGAACTACATATAGTTTTTTCTACGACACTTTAGAGTCTTTCTATTATATTATCTTGAATCTACATAGAATAGATTAGTAGATTGAAATAGTAGTCTAATTCAATTTCTTTTTTCACTGCATCCACTTAATTTCAATCAAGTCAAAATAAAAAAATCGAAGACAATTCTTCACGAAAGAATCCATGGAGGGAGAGAAAAATAATATGAGAATAGACTATAGTAAAAAGTAAAAGAAAAAAAGTAAAAGGAAAAAACCAGCGAATCTTTCATGCTTAAACATGCGGCGAGATGCTTCAAAAGAGCATAAAAATTATTCTAAGAATAAGAAAAGAATATAAAACAAATGGAAAGTGTGCGATATGTTGTGAATAGCTCCGTGGAAGAAAGTCTAATTTTCTTATGTATAGAACTTTTTTAACCATTCGTCACTTCTAGTAGAAATTTTGAATTGCTGTAATCGCTCTTTCTATTTCTATATAGTAGAATAGAACGACTCTTTCTTACAAGAGTTTCTTACAGGTACAGGAGTGAAACAAAACTAAAGAAAGAGAGAAAGAATAAAGTTTGGCAAAATGATTAATGCAAAACGATCAATTAAAGAAAAAAGTTGATACAACAATTCGACTACTCAATCAATTAGTAGTATCCCTAGAGTCCACTCCTCCCCCATACTACTAGTGAAAGAGAAAATGTAAAGACTACCATTAAAGCAGCCCAAGCGAGACTTACTATATCCATGTAAATTATGTCTCCTATTTCTATGAAGGAATTATTCTACTATTGATCAATAATCATAGTGGAATCAAGGGTACAGAGTCAAAAAGGGATTCTGCCCTAACGCTATGGATGAATCAGTTCAAGGAATTTACTCCTAACAAATTCTTATAGGATTTCTGGTAGAATTGGAGAGCATTAAGTATAAATACGATACATAGCCCTTTTCCTTAAAAAAGAGTACGGGGATGATGTCCTGAATAGAAGACGCGGGAATAGGAAGATTTTTTCTTCCTTTTGTTACCCTTTTTTTATAAGCAAAGGACGTCAGAATATACCATAAAATTAGGATAGATAAATATTTATTGGATACCTACCTTGCCTATGTTTATTTTTAACCTAAACCCTACAGCCCTTCTATCATTCTATGAAAGAATGAGGAGACTTTATCCACAACTCCGAAATTGATTTTTGATCAGCCTATTCAATCTGATTCTCGACAGAATCAGTAGCCCTTACTTTAGTGTATGTAGGTAGCATAAGATGTATGATAAATAAAATGTATGATAATTAGGAAGTCTTGATATTCCTTCGTGGAGTCCCTTCTTCAATCTTAGATTGAAAAAAAAAGAATGCCCCTTAGGGGCCCTTTGGATATCAAGATTTCTGACATCTTAGCCTTGTAATTTTTAATTCTCGAATCGAATCAATTAAGAATCAATTAAAATTAATAAAAGAATAAGGAAACGCAACCTCATCCTTATTGGTAGCCGTTTGGGCCACTACCGACAAAACAAACCCTAGTTTGAGGATAGAACTATGGATTCTCAAAATCCAGTATCGCCAGGCCTAGTTACTCTCTTGCCCCAACTTATGCAGGGTACGAATTTGTTGAGTTCGATCAGTACTATAAGCCTAAGTATTTTATTGATCAGGCGGCACCCAGATTTGAACTGGGGATAAAGGATTTGCAGTCCCCTGCCTTACCGCTTGGCCATGCCGCCAAAAAATCCGATCTAAAATAGAGAAAAGAGCAAGTATTCATCCAGGTTTTCTTACTAAAACCTCCTTTCTTTTATCTTGAATCTAATTCTACTTACTTTTTTCCAATCTTTTTCAAAAAATCTATTCCTGCTTTTTTTGAATCCAGTTTCGATTATTCTCCTCGATGGATTCTATCTTAAAACAAACATTGCTAACACTAGAAAACTTCCCTTTTCTTTCTATTGAGATGAAAAAAGAGAAAAAGTGGATTTCCAGTCACAGGCTGCAAAATTCAGAACAAATTGGAACCATTAACTAGAATTCTATTTTTTTTTTGAATTGCAGTAGTGAACGACTCTTAAATCGGTATTCTCTCCCCCCTTCCTTTTAATGGCATAATAAAATAGAATGGATTTATGCCTAATCCGTGTATAGGTAAACTACAGGTCCGAACAGCATTATTATCCATAACAGCATTATTATCCATGGATCCCCCTTATGTACATATCTCTATGGGGAATCGTGCTTTAATTTTTCATTGCATTAAATATCTTGAATAAAAAAAAGAAATTTGGTCTGATATAGAGTATGACCTGACCATCTTGGCCCACCCAAGTGAAATTACGATAAAAGCAGGGATATGTGGAGAGGTGGATAACTAGATTGGCATGTACTTAAAAAAAGGACTTACTTTATTTTAGGATTCTACAATGAAATCCTATATTTTCTAGCAATTCTACTACTACGAAACAAAAAAGAACCCTCAAATTCTTATTCTTTTTTGAAATTAAACTAAGCGTGCTATTCTAAATCGAACTAAAGTCAAATTTTCTAGTGCTTATAAATTATTATATTATGGCTTTATCCCATTCATAGAAAGGAGATAAAATGAGAAATCTTTGCCATCCAATCTGATTAGTATCATAAAGTGTAAGTGGCAGAATTTTTTTCTAGGAATGTTTTATCAATTCATTTTCATTCGATTTGTACCCCTGGCAAATTCGAACTTTCGTCGAAATTGTCTCTATTCATATGTATGAAATACATATATGAAATATGTATGTGGAGTTCCCTAGAATTTCATGTGATTCAGTAAACAGAATATGGATTCCATAATTGCTAGATCGATCCATAGGGATTGATGAAGAGTGAGCTGATAATGGAATTTTTCTTCGATAAACAGGAAACTTAAGATTAAGATGCTCCGGAATGGAAATGAGGGAATGTCCACAATACCCGGATTTAGTCAGATCCAATTCGAGGGATTTTGTAGGTTCATTAATCAAGGCTTGGCAGAAGAACTTGAGAAGTTTCCAACAATTAAAGATCCAGATCACGAAATTGCATTTCAATTATTTGCGAAAGGATATCAATTGCTAGAACCCTCGATAAAAGAAAGGGATGCTGTGTATGAATCACTCACCTATTCTTCCGAATTATATGTATCTGCGAGATTAATTTTTGGTTTCGATGTGCAAAAGCAAACCATTTCTATTGGAAACATTCCTATAATGAATTCCTTAGGAACCTTTATAATAAATGGAATATACCGAATTGTGATCAATCAAATATTGCTAAGTCCTGGTATTTACTACCGCTCGGAATTAGACCATAAGGGAATTTCTATCTACACTGGGACTATAATATCAGATTGGGGAGGAAGATCGGAATTAGCAATTGATAAAAAAGAAAGGATATGGGCTCGCGTGAGTAGAAAACAAAAGATATCTATTCTAGTTCTATCATCAGCTATGGGTTCGAATCTAAAAGAAATTCTAGATAATGTTTCCTACCCTGAAATTTTCTTATCTTTCCCGAATGCTAAGGAGAAGAAGAGGATTGAGTCAAAAGAAAAAGCTATTTTGGAGTTTTATCAACAATTTGCTTGTGTAGGTGGGGACCTGGTATTTTCGGAGTCCTTATGTGAGGAATTACAAAAGAAATTTTTTCAACAAAAATGTGAATTAGGAAGGATTGGTCGACGAAATATGAATCGGAGACTGAATCTTGATATACCTCAGAACAATACATTCTTGTTACCACGAGATGTATTGGCCGCTACGGATCATTTGATTGGAATGAAATTTGGAACGGGTATACTTGACGATGACGATATGAATCACTTGAAAAATAAACGTATTCGTTCGGTTGCGGATCTGTTACAAGATCAATTCGGACTGGCTCTTGGTCGTTTACAACATGCGGTTCAAAAAACTATCCGTAGAGTATTCATACGTCAATCGAAACCGACTCCACAAACTTTGGTAACTCCAACTTCAACTTCGATTTTATTAATAACTACTTATGAGACCTTTTTTGGCACATACCCCTTATCTCAAGTTTTTGATCAAACCAATCCATTGACACAAACTGTTCATGGGCGAAAAGTGAGTTGTTTGGGTCCTGGAGGATTGACGGGGAGAACTGCAAGTTTTCGGAGCCGAGATATTCATCCGAGTCACTATGGGCGTATTTGTCCAATTGACACGTCCGAAGGAATCAATGTTGGACTTACTGGATCCTTAGCTATTCATGCGAGAATTGACCACTGGTGGGGGTCCATAGAGAGTCCCTTTTATGAAATATCTGAGAAAGCAAAAGAAAAAAAAGAGAGACAGGTGGTTTATTTATCACCAAATAGAGATGAATATTATATGATAGCAGCAGGAAATTCTTTGTCCTTGAATCAGGGTATTCAGGAAGAACAGGTTGTTCCAGCTAGATACCGTCAAGAATTCCTGACTATTGCATGGGAACAGATTCATGTTAGAAGTATTTTTCCTTTCCAATATTTTTCTATTGGAGGTTCTCTCATTCCTTTTATTGAGCATAATGATGCGAATCGGGCTTTAATGAGTTCTAATATGCAGCGCCAAGCAGTTCCGCTTTCTCGGTCCGAGAAGTGCATTGTTGGAACTGGATTGGAACGCCAAACAGCTCTAGATTCGAGGGTTTCCGTTATAGCCGAACGCGAGGGAAAGATCATTTCTACTGATAGTCACAAGATCCTTTTATCAAGTAGTGGGAAGACTATAAGTATTCCTTTAGTTACCCATCGGCGCTCTAACAAAAATACTTGTATGCACCAAAAACCTCGGGTTCTGCGGGGTAAATCCATTAAAAAAGGACAAATTTTAGCGGAGGGAGCTGCTACAGTTGGTGGGGAACTTGCTTTAGGAAAAAACGTATTAGTAGCTTATATGCCATGGGAAGGTTACAATTTTGAAGACGCAGTACTAATTAGCGAACGTTTGGTATATGAGGATATTTATACTTCTTTTCACATCCGAAAATATGAAATTCAGACGGATACGACAAGCCAAGGCTCCGCTGAAAAAATTACTAAAGAAATACCACATCTAGAAGAACATTTACTCCGCAATTTGGACAGAAATGGAGTTGTTAGGTTGGGATCCTGGGTAGAAACTGGCGATATTTTAGTAGGTAAATTAACGCCTCAGATAGCGAGCGAATCGTCGTATATCGCGGAAGCTGGGTTATTACGGGCCATATTTGGCCTTGAGGTATCCACTTCAAAAGAAACTTCTCTCAAACTACCTATAGGTGGAAGAGGGCGCGTTATCGATGTGAAATGGATCCAGAGGGACCCCCTAGACATAATGGTTCGTGTATATATTTTACAGAAACGCGAAATCAAAGTTGGGGATAAAGTAGCCGGAAGACACGGGAATAAGGGGATCATTTCCAAAATTTTGCCCAGGCAAGATATGCCCTATTTGCAAGATGGAACACCTGTTGATATGGTCTTCAATCCCTTAGGAGTACCCTCACGAATGAATGTGGGACAAATATTTGAAAGCTCGCTCGGATTAGCCGGGGATCTGCTAAAGAAACATTATAGAATAGCACCCTTTGATGAGAGATATGAGCAAGAGGCTTCAAGAAAACTTGTGTTTTCAGAATTATATGAAGCCAGTAAACAAACAAAAAATCCATGGGTATTTGAACCCGAGTACCCGGGAAAAAGCAGAATATTTGATGGAAGAACAGGAGACCCCTTCGAACAACCTGTTCTAATAGGGAAGTCCTATATCTTAAAATTAATTCATCAAGTTGATGAGAAAATCCATGGACGTTCTACTGGGCCCTACTCACTTGTTACACAACAACCCGTTAGAGGAAGAGCCAAGCAAGGGGGACAACGAGTAGGAGAAATGGAAGTTTGGGCTTTAGAAGGATTTGGTGTTGCTCATATTTTACAAGAGATACTTACTTATAAATCTGATCATCTTATAGCTCGCCAAGAAATACTTAATGCTACGATCTGGGGAAAAAGAGTACCTAATCACGAGTATCCTCCAGAATCTTTTCGAGTGCTCGTTCGAGAACTACGATCTTTGGCTCTAGAACTGAATCATTTCCTTGTATCTGAGAAGAACTTCCAGGTTAATAGGGAGGAAGTTTGATCGGAATAAATATAAATTCTTTTCTTATTTATGATTGACCAATATAAACATCAACAACTTCAAATTGGACTCGTTTCCCCTCAACAAATAAAGGCTTGGGCTAACAAAAACCTACCTAATGGGGAAGTCGTTGGCGAAGTCACAAGGCCCTCTACTTTTCATTATAAAACCGATAAACCAGAAAAAGATGGATTGTTTTGCGAAAGAATCTTTGGACCCATAAAAAGCGGAATTTGTGCTTGTGGAAATTCTCGAGCGAGCGGAGCTGAAAACGAAGAGGAAAGATTTTGCCAAAAATGCGGGGTAGAATTTGTTGATTCTCGGATACGAAGATATCAAATGGGATACATCAAACTCGCATGTCCCGCGACTCATGTGTGGTATTTGAAAGGTCTTCCTAGTTATATCGCGAACCTTTTAGATAAACCCCTTAAGAAATTGGAGGGCCTAGTATACGGCGATTTCTCTTTTGCTAGGCCCAGCGCTAAAAAACCTACTTTCTTACGATTACGAGGTTTATTCGAAGATGAAATTGCATCCTGTAACCACAGCATTTCTCCCTTTTTTTCTACCCCAGGCTTTGCAACATTTCGAAATCGGGAAATTGCGACAGGAGCAGGTGCTATTAGAGAACAATTAGCAGATTTGGATTTGCGAATTATTATAGAGAATTCCTTGGTCGAATGGAAGGAATTAGAAGACGAGGGGTATAGTGGAGATGAATGGGAAGATAGAAAAAGACGAATAAGAAAAGTTTTTTTGATTAGACGCATGCAATTGGCGAAACATTTTATTCAAACAAATGTAGAACCAGAATGGATGGTTTTGTGCTTATTACCAGTTCTTCCTCCCGAATTGAGACCCATTGTTTATAGGTCTGGGGATAAAGTAGTGACTTCGGATATTAATGAACTTTATAAGAGAGTTATTCGTCGGAACAACAACCTTGCCTATCTATTAAAAAGAAGTGAATTAGCGCCAGCAGATTTAGTAATGTGCCAGGAAAAATTGGTACAAGAAGCCGTGGATACACTTCTTGATAGTGGGTCCCGCGGGCAACCAACGAGGGATGGTCACAATAAAGTATACAAATCACTTTCAGATGTAATTGAAGGTAAAGAGGGAAGGTTTCGCGAGACTCTGCTTGGAAAACGGGTCGATTACTCGGGGCGTTCTGTCATTGTTGTGGGTCCTTCGCTTTCATTACATCAATGTGGATTACCTCTAGAGATAGCAATAAAGCTTTTTCAGCTATTTGTAATTCGCGATTTAATCACGAAACGCGCTACTTCTAATGTCAGGATTGCTAAAAGGAAAATTTTGGAAAAGGAACCCATTGTATGGGAAATACTTCAAGAAGTTATGCGGGGACATCCTGTACTGTTGAATAGAGCACCTACCCTGCATAGATTAGGCATACAGGCCTTCCAACCTACTTTAGTGGAGGGGCGTACTATTTGTTTACACCCATTAGTGTGTAAGGGTTTCAATGCGGACTTTGATGGGGATCAAATGGCTGTTCATCTACCTTTATCCTTGGAAGCTCAGGCGGAAGCCCGTTTACTTATGTTTTCTCATATGAATCTCCTATCTCCCGCTATTGGGGATCCTATTTGCGTACCGACCCAAGACATGCTTATCGGACTTTATGTATTAACGATTGGAAACCGTCGGGGTATTTGTGCAAATAGATATAATAGTTGCGCAAACTATCCAAATCAAAAAGTAAATTACAATAATAATAATTATAAGTATACAAAAGATAAAGAACCCCATTTTTCTAATTCCTATGATGCACTGGGAGCTTATAGACAGAAACGAATCAGTTTAGACAGTCCCTTGTGGCTCCGATGGAAACTAGATCAACGCGTCATTGGGTCAAGAGAAGTTCCGATTGAAGTTCAATATGAATCTTTGGGGACTTATCATGAGATTTATGCCCACTATCTAATAGTGGGAAATAGAAAAAAAGAAATCCGTTCTATATACATTCGAAGCACTCTTGGTCATATTTCTTTTTATAGAGAAATAGAGGAAGCCATACAAGGATTTAGTCAGGCCTATTCATACACTATCTAAACAAGGAAGTTAGATTCGGCGATGCCCCTCCCTTTCGGGGGGCATTCCGATTTCGCTAGTATCATCATTTTTGCCGCGCGAATCCAGATTGAGATTAAGGAAAGGAAGTTAATTAAATTTTCGAATCACTGACTCAGGCCCATTGTCGAATCCTACTCAGCAATTGTCGAATCCTACTCAGCCGAAAAAGGGGGTACTTATGTATGGCGGAACGGGCCAATCTGGTCTTTCATAATAAAGAGATAGACGGAACTGCTATGAAACGACTTATTAGCAGATTAATAGATCATTTCGGAATGGGATATACATCCCATATACTGGATCAAATAAAGACTCTGGGCTTTCATCAAGCCACTACTACATCGATTTCATTAGGAATCGAGGATCTTTTAACAATACCATCTAAGGGATGGTTAGTGCAAGACGCGGAACAACAGAGTTTTCTTTTGGAGAAACACTATTATTATGGGGCTGTACACGCGGTAGAAAAATTACGCCAATCCGTTGAGATATGGTATGCTACAAGTGAATATTTGAAACAAGAAATGAATTCGAATTTTCGGATAACGGATCCTTCTAATCCAGTCTATCTAATGTCTTTTTCAGGAGCCAGAGGAAATGCATCTCAGGTACACCAATTAGTAGGTATGAGAGGATTAATGGCGGATCCTCAAGGACAAATGATTGATTTACCTATTCAAAGCAATTTACGCGAGGGACTTTCTTTGACAGAATATATAATTTCCTGCTACGGAGCCCGCAAAGGGGTTGTAGATACTGCTGTACGAACAGCGGATGCTGGATATCTTACACGTAGACTTGTTGAAGTAGTTCAACATATTATTGTGCGTAGAAGAGATTGTGGTACTATCCAAGGTATTTCTTTGAGTCCTCAAAATGGGATGACGGAAAAACTTTTTGTCCAAACACTAATTGGTCGTGTATTAGCAGACGATATATATATTGGTTCACGATGCATTGCCGCTCGAAATCAAGATATTGGAATTGGATTAGTCAATCGATTCATAACTGCCTTTCGAGCACAACCATTTCGAGCACAACCAATATATATTAGAACCCCCTTTACTTGCCGGAGCACATCTTGGATCTGTCAATTATGTTATGGTCGGAGTCCCACTCATGGCGATCTGGTCGAATTGGGGGAAGCCGTAGGTATTATTGCAGGTCAATCAATTGGGGAGCCAGGGACTCAACTAACATTAAGAACTTTTCATACTGGCGGAGTATTCACAGGGGGTACTGCCGACCTTGTACGATCCCCTTCGAATGGAAAAATCCAATTCAATGAAGATTTGGTTCACCCCACACGTACCCGTCATGGGCAGCCTGCTTTTCTATGTTATATAGACTTGCATGTAACTATTCAGAGTCAGGATATTCTATATAGTGTGAATATTCCCTCAAAAAGCTTGATTCTAGTGCAAAATGATCAGTATGTAGAATCCGAACAAGTAATTGCGGAGATTCGTGCCGGAACGTCCACTTTGCATTTTAAAGAAAAAGTACAAAAGCATATTTATTCCGAATCAGACGGGGAAATGCACTGGAGTACTGATGTTTACCATGCGCCCGAATATCAATATGGTAATCTTCGTCGATTACCAAAAACAAGCCATTTATGGATATTGTCAGTAAGTATGTGCAGATCCAGTATAGCGTCTTTTTCGCTCCACAAGGATCAAGATCAAATGAATACTTATTCTTTTTCTGTTGACGGAAGATATCTCTTTGACCTCTCAATGGCTAATGATCAAGTAAGACATAGACTGTTGGATACTTTTGGTAAAAAAGATAGGGAAATTCTTGATTATTCAACGCCGGATCGAATCATGTCCAATGGCCATTGGAATTTTGTCTATCCTTCTATTCTTCAAGATAATTCGGATTTGTTGGCGAAAAAGCGAAGAAATGGGTTCGTCATTCCATTACAATATCATCAAGAACAAGAGAAAGAACTAATATCCTGTTTGGGGATTTCGATTGAAATACCCTTTATGGGTGTTTTACGTAGAAATACTATTTTTGCTTATTTTGACGATCCACGATACAGAAAAGATAAAAAGGGTTCAGGAATTGTTAAATTTAGATATAGGACCCTAGAGGACGAATATAGGACTCGAGAGGAAGACTCAGAGGACGAATATGGGAGCCCAGAGAACGAATATAGGACCCGAGAGGAAGAATATGAAACCCTAGAAGACGAATATAGGACTCGAGAGGACGAATATGAAACCCTAGAAGATGAATATGGGATCCTAGAGGACGAATATGAAGCCCTAGAAGACGAATATGGGATCCTAGAGGATGAATATAGGACTGGAGAGAAAGACTCAGAAGACGAATATGGGAGCCCAGAGAACGAATATAGAACCCGAGAGGACGAATATGGAACTCTAGAGGAAGACTCAGAGGACGAATATGGGAGCCCGGAGGAAGGCTCAGAGGACGAATATGGGACTTTAGAGGAAGACTCAGAAGAAGACTCAGAGGACGAATACGGGAGCCCAGAGGAAGATTCCATCTTAAAAAAAGAGGGTTTGATTGAGCATCGAGGAACAAAAGAATTTAGTCTAAAATACCAAAAAGAACTAGATCGGTTTTTTTTCATTCTTCAAGAACTGCATATCTTGCCGAGATCCTCATCCCTAAAGGTACTTGATAATAGTATCATTGGAGTGGATACACAACTCACAAAAAATACAAGAAGTCGACTAGGTGGATTGGTCCGAGTGAAGAGAAAAAAAAGCCATACGGAACTCAAAATCTTTTCCGGAGATATGCATTTTCCTGAAGAGGCGGATAAGATATTAGGTGGTAGTTTGATACCACCAGAAAGAGAAAAGAAAGATTCTAAGGAATCAAAAAAAAGGAAAAATTGGGTCTATGTTCAACGGAAAAAAATTCTCAAGAGCAAGGAAAAGTATTTTGTTTCGGTTCGACCTGCAGTCGCATATGAAATGGACGAAGGGAGAAATTTAGCAACACTTTTCCCGCAAGATCTCTTGCAAGAAGAGGATAATTTCCAACTTCGACTTGTCAATTTTATTTCTCATGAAAATAGCAAGTTAACTCAAAGAATTTATCATACGAATAGTCAATTTGTTCGAACTTGCTTAGTAGTGAATTGGGAACAAGAAGAAAAAGAGGAGGCTCGTGCTTCCCTTGTTGAGGTAAGAGCAAATGATCTGATTCGCGATTTCCTAAGAATTGAGTTAGTCAAGTCCACTATTTCGTATACACGAAGAAGGTATGATAGGACAAGTGCAGGACCGATTCCCAATAATAGGTTAGATCGCACCAATTCCTTTTATTCCAAGGCGAAGATTCAATCACTTAGCCAACATCAAGAAGCTATTGGCACCTTGTTGAATCGAAATAAAGAATACCAATCTTTGATGATTTTGTCGGCATCCAACTGTTCTCGAATTGGTTTATTCAAGAATTCGAAATATCCCAATGCGGTAAAAGAATCGAATCCTAGAATTCCTATTCGAGATATTTTTGGGCCCTTAGCCGCTATTGTACCTAGTATATCGAATTTTTCTTCATCTTACTATTTACTAACGCATAATCAGATCCTGTTAAAAAAATATTTGTTCCTTGACAATTTGAAACAAACCCTCCAAGTACTTCAAGGGCTTAAATACTCTTTAATAGATGAAAATCAAAGGATTTCGAATTTCGATAGTAACATCATGTTGGATCCATTCCATTTGAATTGGCACTTTCTCCATCATGATTCTTGGGAGGAGACATCGGCAATAATTCACCTTGGACAATTTATTTGCGAAAATGTATGTCTATTTAAATCGCACATAAAAAAATCTGGTCAAATTTTCATTGTTAATATTGATTCCTTTGTTATAAGAGCAGCTAAGCCTTATTTGGCCACTACAGGAGCAACTGTTCATGGTCATTATGGAGAAATCCTTTACAAAGGAGATAGGTTAGTTACGTTTATATATGAAAAATCGAGATCTAGTGACATAACGCAAGGTCTTCCAAAAGTAGAACAAATCTTTGAAGCGCGTTCAATTGATTCACTATCGCCGAATCTCGAAAGGAGAATTGAGGATTGGAATGAGCGTATACCAAGAATTCTTGGGGTCCCCTGGGGATTCTTGATTGGAGCTGAGCTAACCATAGCCCAAAGTCGTATCTCTTTGGTTAATAAGATCCAAAAGGTTTATCGATCCCAAGGGGTACAGATCCATAATAGACATATAGAGATTATTATACGCCAAGTAACATCAAAAGTGCGGGTTTCCGAAGATGGAATGTCTAATGTTTTTTCACCTGGGGAATTAATCGGACTATTACGAGCAGAACGAGCAGGACGAGCTTTGGATGAATCGGTCTATTATCGGGCAATCTTATTGGGAATAACAAGGGCTTCCCTGAATACCCAAAGTTTCATATCTGAAGCAAGTTTTCAAGAAACTGCTCGAGTTTTAGCAAAAGCTGCCCTACGAGGTCGTATTGATTGGTTGAAAGGCCTGAAAGAAAACGTAGTTCTGGGGGGGATTATACCTGTTGGTACCGGATTCCAAAAATTTGTGCATCATTCCCCACAAGACAAGAACCTTTATTTCGAAATTCAAAAAAAAAATCTATTCGCGTCGGAAATGAGAGATATTTTGTTTCTCCATACAGAATTAGTTTCTTCTGATTCTGATGTAACAAACAATTTCTATGAGACATCAGAACCCCCATTTATACGATTTAAGGATACATAAAGCAGATTTTTTTATTTAAACTAGACTTTTGACCTTAGAACACTAACAGGTCAGATTTTAGATTTTTATTTTATTTTATTTTAATAAGTAAAAGAAGTCAGTTAATTCATTAAGGTTACGTTTATACCATGTATCAATAGCCAATTCTCAGTGGAAGGTTACATCGGAACAATTATTATTTATTTCAAGCTATTTCGGCTCTTTCTTAATTTTCAAAAAAAAAAAAGAAATAAATTCCGTAATGGAATGGTAGGATGAAAAAAAAAGAAAAAATCAAAAGGAAGTGTGGAAAAAATGACAAGAAGATATTGGAACATCAATTTGAAAGAGATGATAGAAGCGGGAGTTCATTTTGGTCATGGTATTAAGAAATGGAATCCTAAAATGGCCCCTTACATCTCGGCAAAGCGTAAAGGTACTCATATTACAAATCTCGCTAGAACGGCTCGTTTTTTATCAGAAGCTTGTGATTTAGTTTTTGATGCAGCAAGTCAGGGAAAAAGCTTTTTAATTGTTGGTACCAAAAAAAGAGCAGCGGATTTAGTAGCATCAGCTGCAATAAGGGCTCGTTGTCATTATGTTAATAAAAAGTGGTTCAGTGGTATGTTAACGAATTGGTCGATTACGAAAACTAGACTTTCTCAATTTAGAGACTTAAGAGCAGAAGAAAAGATGGGAAAATTCCACCATCTCCCAAAAAGAGATGTGGCAATCTTGAAGAGAAAATTATCTACCTTGCAAAGATATCTCGGCGGGATCAAATATATGACGAGGTTGCCGGACATTGTGATCGTCCTTGATCAGCAAAAAGAGTATATAGCTCTTCGGGAATGTGCCATTTTGGGGATTCCTACTATTTCTTTAGTCGATACAAATTGTGACCCAGATCTCGCAAATATATCGATTCCAGCCAACGATGACACTATGACTTCAATTCGATTGATTCTTAACAAATTAGTATTTGCAATTTGTGAGGGCCGTTCTCTCTATATAAGAAATCGTTGATTAAGAAGAATAGTTCATTCTTGGGTAACTGCGTAGATTTATGGGATCACTTACTATTCTTTTTTGTTTTGCATAGATAAAAGAAGGGGAATATTGATATATATTAGAGGGTATTGATATATATTATCATCTGATGTGATTTCTTGGTATCCTAAATATAAGATTAATACTTCAAGTTGCTGAGTTGAGAAAGAGATGGTTGAATCAAAAGAATTCCTTTTTTGAAGTTCAATTTTTATCAGAGGACAATATGAATATTATACCATGTTCCGTTAAAACACTCAAGGGGTTATATGATATATCGGGTGTAGAAGTAGGCCAACACTTCTATTGGCAAATAGGAGGTTTCCAAATTCATGCCCAAGTACTCATCACTTCTTGGGTCGTAATTACTATCTTGCTAGGTTCAGTTATCATAGCTGTTCGGAATCCACAAACCATCCCGACCGACGGTCAGAATTTCTTCGAATATGTGCTTGAGTTTATTCGAGACTTGAGCAAAACTCAGATTGGAGAAGAATATGGTCCCTGGGTTCCCTTTATTGGAACTATGTTCCTTTTTATTTTTGTTTCGAATTGGTCGGGTGCTCTTTTACCTTGGAAAATTATACAGTTACCCCATGGGGAATTAGCAGCACCCACGAATGATATAAATACTACTGTTGCTTTAGCTTTACTCACATCAGCGGCATATTTTTATGCGGGTCTTAGCAAAAAAGGATTGAGTTATTTCGAGAAATATATTAAACCAACTCCAATTCTTTTACCAATTAACATCCTAGAAGATTTCACAAAACCATTATCGCTTAGTTTTCGACTTTTCGGGAATATATTGGCGGATGAATTAGTCGTTGTTGTTCTTGTTTCTTTAGTCCCCTTAGTAGTCCCTATACCGGTCATGTTTCTTGGATTATTTACAAGCGGTATTCAAGCTCTTATTTTTGCAACGTTAGCCGCAGCCTATATAGGTGAATCCATGGAAGGTCATCATTGAATTGACTAGTTTTCAAAATAGTCTTTTTTTTTAGCTTAGCTCAATTCATGCATGGTTCCAGATAATCCGCTTGGTTGGAAAACTAAATAGTTAGAAATGCGTATGAATATACAACCTAGAGTTGTAGGAGAGAGAATAGACTATATTACGGAATTGTCAAAGTATATATGCATTAAGGGGGGCGGAGTCAGGCTAGATCTATATCCTTAATGTCTATAAGTCCAGTCATCTTTTGTGCGGGTTTTTAAGGAATGATTTTAGAATCCGATTCATCAATAGAAAATGAGAAAATACGCAAAATAGAAGAAACAAATGTATATGGGATATTATATTATATATTCCTAAGTTAGATTCATTATCTAATCCGATATATCGAATTCCCTCTATATGGAATTGGATTCCATATCCAGTTCTATGCAGCATATTGTTATCAATTGTATATCTTGATTTAATTCCTATTGGATTTGGATTAGGTCGATTTCAATAGGGGTTCTTCCTCTATTTCGTCTTTTATTATGGATTAGATGATAGGGGAAAAAATAGGAACTCAAGGATATCGAAGAGTAAAGAAAGAAGAATGGAATGAAAGAGTGGTTGGTTGGAAAGAAAGAGAAATAGAATAATGAGAATCATATGGATTTACACAAACCTCTAATGATTAGAAACTAAAAATGAGATCTCGAAGTAGTTCGGACAATTCAGATTATCATTTCAATTTGTACTTTTTAGTTACTTCTCCCCAATAGAGCTTAGAAGTAAGAATTTCTTGGTTGATTGTATCCTTAACCATTTCTTTTTTTTTTGACACGAGGAACTCACCATGAATCCACTAATTGCTGCTGCTTCCGTTATTGCTGCTGGATTGGCCGTAGGGCTTGCTTCTATTGGGCCTGGAGTTGGTCAAGGTACTGCTGCAGGACAAGCTGTAGAAGGTATTGCGAGACAGCCAGAAGCAGAAGGTAAAATACGAGGTACTTTATTGCTTAGTCTAGCTTTTATGGAAGCTTTAACAATTTATGGACTAGTTGTGGCACTAGCGCTTTTATTTGCGAACCCTTTTGTTTAATCCTAAAAAAGAAAATGAGTCCTTTAGATTAGATACTTTTTTCTTTTTTTAGTAAATTGGTATTTGCTTCTGCAATTCCAATTATATCAATACTTTACTCCTATTTATTACTCCTGGAATTACCTATTTATCGGGACAGACAATACCCCACCCCAGGAAGGGCTGATTTGAGGATGATCAATTTAGAGGATATGCTCGCCTTCTTCCTTCCCGTCCTTAGTTTAGGACAGTGGAAAGTCTTTTTCCTTTTATTTTAGGAATTTTTGGAACATTTCAACAAAGGAGTCTTTCACAGGTCAAACGAGACCTAAGACTTAATCTAAAAGAAATTATTAGATTGAATCTATTTGCATTAAAAAAAATTACATTAAAAAAACCGATCAAAAAAGGGCGAGCGAAGTAAGTGATCGAAAAACTTTGCTCTTTGTTCGTCCTATCTATAAGAGGAGAGCATATGAAAAATGTAACCCATTCTTTCGTTTTTTTAGCTCACTGGCCATCCGCTGGGAGTTTCGGGCTTAATACCGATATTTTAGCAACAAATCTAATAAATCTAACTGTAGTGGTTGGTGTATTGATTTTTTTTGGAAAGGGAGTGTGTGCGAGTTGTCTATTTCAAGAATAGATTGGATCTATCCGGCTGCACTTTAAAATATTTTTTAGTATTTTTTGGATAAATAAGAAAAAGGTGCACGATCTCGACGAATTACTTCTGAATAAATTCAGAAATCATATGGAAGAACCATAGCATTTCGCGACTCATTGGTAAATCAACTTTGATTCTCTATAGACCAATAATGTGAGACCATTAACACGGTTAAAGCTAAACTGCTTGAAGTCCAGGCAAAAAGGGGTACTCTTTCTACAACTATATTAGTATTAGTACCGAAATGCTTTAAACGGGAAATAGCTAATGTAGAATTTATCTGATATAAAACACTCATATCGATAAAATGGTTTGAACTATTTACTAGAAGGGCACCCTGCCCTTTTTTATCCAATGCCGAATCGACGACCTATGTATAAAATAAAAAAAAGAGAAATTTTTTGGATTTGAAGAAAAAAAAAGAATTCTATCAATTTTCATTTTCCATTTATTTAGTTAGTTTTTCTTAATGAAATTGAAATTATTAACTAAAGGGCAAATACAAATAAAGAAACAACTTTGCTGACCATGATAGATTTTTATCTAGGCGGAAGAGTCCTCTTAATATTTATCTAGTCTTATATTCTTAATATGGGTTTCGGTATATTGAAATATAAACAGAAAAGAGAAGATAGAGGATAGGCTCATTACATAAAAAAAAAGATATGGAAATAGCCATAGCAAAAAAAGAAAAAAAAGGAGCGTGAGAGCCAAATGAATCGAAAGATTCATGTTTGGTTCGGGAAGAGATCATAAAAATTGTAAACTTAATAGCAAGATAATCTACTTTCATTAAAAGATTTATTAGATAATCGAAAACAGAGAATCTTGAGTACTATTCGAAATTCGGAAGAATTGCGTAGAGGGACCATTGAGCAGCTCGAAAAAGCTCGGGTTCGATTACAGAAAGTCGAACTAGAAGCGGATGAGTATCGAATGAATGGATACTCTGAGATAGAACGAGAAAAAGCAAATTTGATTAATGCTACTTCTATTAGTTTGGAACAATTAGAAAAGTCTAAAAATGAAATCCTTTATTTTGAAAAACAAAGGGCGATGAATCAGGTCCGACAACGGGTTTTCCAACAGGCCGTACAAGGAGCTCTAGGAACTCTGAATAGTTGTTTGAATACCGAGTTACATTTCCGTACGATTCGTGCTAATATTGGCATTCTAGGGGCCATAGAATCGAAGAAATAATTAAATTAATTAGACCTTGAACTTCTACTTTCGTTTAGAATTTAGGCATTATTTTTCCCCTTGCTTCCGAAAAAAAGAGTCAAGAAACACTAATGGCAACCCTTCGAGTCGACGAAATTCATAAAATTCTCCGCGAACGTATTGAACAATATAATAGGAAAGTAGGGATTGAGAATATCGGTCGCGTAATTCAAGTGGGGGATGGGATTGCTCGTATTATAGGTCTTGGTGGAATAATGTCAGGTGAATTAGTCGAATTTGCAGAAGGGACTAGGGGTATTGCTCTGAATTTGGAATCCAAAAATGTTGGGATTGTATTAATGGGCGATGGGTTGATGATACAAGAGGGAAGTTTTGTAAAAGCAACAGGAAGAATTGCTCAGATACCCGTGAGCGAGGCTTACTTGGGTCGTGTTATAAATGCTCTGGCTAAACCTATTGATGGGAGAGGCGAAATTGTAGCTTCGGAATCTCGCTTAATTGAATCTCCTGCTCCGGGTATAATTTCCAGGCGTTCCGTATATGAACCCCTTCAAACAGGGCTTATTGCTATCGATTCGATGATCCCCATAGGGCGCGGTCAGCGAGAGTTAATTATTGGGGACAGACAGACTGGCAAAACAGCAGTAGCCACAGATACAATTCTCAATCAAAAAGGGCAAGATGTAATATGTGTTTATGTAGCTATCGGTCAAAGAGCATCCTCCGTGGCTCAAGTAGTAACTACTTTCCATGAAGAGGGGGCCATGGAATACACTATTGTAGTAGCTGAAATGGCGGATTCACCTGCTACATTACAATACCTCGCCCCTTATACGGGAGCAGCCCTGGCTGAGTATTTTATGTATCGCGAACGGCATACTT